CGGGAACAGCCGTCTGATGGAAAACTACTTTCACGTTCGGTTCAGAGAGCACTTTTTTCGTTGAGAATTCCTCGTTCCCTTTCGTGTAAATTCCCCTGCAACGAATTAAAAACTTGCGGGGCCCTATCTATTTCCCTCTCTCGAGCCCCGAAGAAAACCCCCTCCCCTTCGGACTCCACATCTCTTTTGACTCTATATATGTGGGCACCTGATATCTATGAGGGTTCACCCACCCCGGTTACAGCATTCCTTTCTATTGCGCCTAAAATATCTATTTCTGCAAATATTTCACGTGTTTCTATTTATGGTTCCTATGGAGCTACATTGCAACAAATCTTCTTTTTCTGCAGCATTGCTTCTATGATCTTAGGAGCACTGGCCGCCATGGCCCAAACGAAAGTAAAAAGACCTCTAGCTCATAGTTCAATTGGACATGTAGGTTATATTCGTACAGGTTTATCATGTGGAACCATAGAAGGAATTCAATCACTACTAATTGGTATCTTTATTTATGCATTAATGACGATAGATGCATTCGCCATAGTTTTAGCATTACGGCAAACCCGTGTCAAATATATAGCGGATTTGGGCGCTCTAGCCAAAACGAATCCTATTTCGGCTATTACCTTCTCCATTACTATGTTCTCATACGCAGGAATACCCCCGTTAGCCGGCTTTTGTAGCAAATTCTATTTGTTCTTCGCCGCTTTGGGTTGTGGGGCTTACTTCCTAGCCCCAGTGGGAGTAGTGACTAGCGTTATAGGTCGTTGGGCGGCCGGAAGGTTGCCACGAGTAAGTCAGTTTGGGGGACCGAAGGGTGCACCGGGCACGTAGCTTATCGAATCCAGTTGCGACACGGATGGGAATGCATGCTACGAAAGATAGAGTCGAGTCTGATACATCAAACGTCTAGTCAATATCCTTCTATGAGTCCACAATCACTACACGAGATGAACCTTGGTTTGGTGAATTGAAGTTGACCTTAGGTGTAATAGGGACTACCAGTTACTGTGCGCGATCGTATACTGAGGTGCTCCCCGCCGGTTGTTGGAACGACGCAAGATGAAGGGCCAAAAAGTACAGTATAAATAGGGGGTTACAAATTCTCCATCTCATTGGGGGCGGAAAACGAATAGACATCTCGATGTGATACAGCCTTTTCTATTTTAGTTGGTAAAGAACGGCGAAGTCCATCCGAACCGTCCAATGAAGAATAAAGAGGAGAGAAAAGCGCCAATGGCACGCGAAGCGAATGCGGAACGGGCACGGAGAAAAATAAGTGTGGAGGAGAAGCAGCCGAGCTCATTCCCTTCGCTTCCTGGGCCCAAAGCAGTGCAGTCTTTCCTGGCCAAATCAAGGATTTGGGGCTTCTTGCTACGCATATAAAAAAATCCATTTTTTCTTTTAGTAATATATATATGAATAGAAAGATAGATCCATCCAGATTTTTATATCTAAAAAAGAATAGATTTCATTCAACGTTTGATTCAAAGAACTGCGCTTAGCCCCCCCGCTCATGAAACGGCTCTGCTGCAATGGATGGCAGAGGGTCCGTAGTACCAAAAGTGCTGGAGTGATCCAGTAGCCGGGAAGGGGCCTAGAAGTGCCTACTACTATACCACACTACACTTGGCTCTACACATTTACAGAGCTAACCCAGAGCTAAGGGGGCTTCAATCCTTATTCCTTATCCCCCCTTATTCAGGGGGAAGAGTAGAGCCTCGAGAAGCACTGTTGAGAGGAAGAACCTTGGCTCCTCTTCATTCTCTACAGGGTTCCAACCCTTTCTTCAACATTAGGTGAGGGCAGAGATGGAAGAGATCGAACACGGGCAAGCTCGCTTTCCTTTTTGGGGATGGAGAAAGTGGACAAAACAGACTCGCATTTCCCAGTCGGGTTCCTTTTTCGTCTCGCATTTCTCATAGAACAAATATGGGAAAAGAATCATATTGAAAACGTTCCTAACCGTAGAGCCGTGCATTGTAAGTGATCCGAACCCGCCCGGAGTGAGCCTCCCATAGAGGCAAGTGAAGTTGGTGAGCCGTATGATGGGCAACTATCTCCTGCGGTTCGGAGAGGACTCAGCTGTTAGTTAGAACCCCCTTGGTTTCGGGGTGGACCCTTTCACTCTATTTTATTATATACGCTTAGCGAAAAGAATGTTTTTTGATACACCTAGGACATGGATTCTATATGAACCAATGGATCGTGACAAGTCGTTACTACTAGCAATGACTTCCTCTTTCATTACTTCATCCTTTTCATATCCCTCTCCCTTGTTCTCAGTTACTCATCAAATGGCACTCAGTTCATATCTTTAAGTTCGATCATTGACAAGGTTCAAAGAAAGGGTGGCCATTGAAAAATAATCGATTCCAAACCACAATGCATCACCTGAAATTGCTAATGTAATATAGTATTCGACAACATTCTTCAAATCTAGCTACGTTTTTTCAGACGGAAGGCCGCCCTACTAAAGATAAGGGATTCAAGCCGTATTAGTTTTGATTAGCTGTCCGGAGTAAGTATTGGCTGTTGGCATGTCCGAGCTAAGATTGGTTGAGGCGGGTAAAGACGGTTGCGTAGCTTACTTGGTAAAGGACTTCTTTAGTTTAGCGGTCATGGATCGATTCTAGGTGGTTAACTTGTATACCCGAGTTCACGTTCTGATCTAGCAAATCGACTTTTCCCATAGTTTTGGACAAGACAGGTGGGAACCTGGAGGTAAAGCCTCTGTTAAAGCAATCGGGCAAATGCTAGTATACTAGCTTACTAGCTTTAGTAGCTTGTGTACTAGCCTGTTAAAGGAAGCAGGGGTACGCGGATTTGGGATGCTAACTAAGTAGACGCGTAAGCGAGGTGCGAAAGCAGGCGGGCAACAAGTGGATCGGGCTACCGGTTTATTTGCTCGTTAGGCTTTCCTGTTCGAGCAGGCATAGGAACAGTTAAGCCAGCATAGAGCAAAGCTCAACCAATGGGCTATTTGCTATAGTTCAAAGCCCTGTTCATAGAAGGTCCGGAGACATGAGAAGGTGGTTTACTTACTTGCTGCTTTTAAGAGTCTAGCTGCTGTTCCAAAGCTTTCATGCGGGAGAACGAGATGCGAACAAGGGGCAAAGGAGCAGATCAGGTTGTTTACTTACTTTTGTACTAGCGTGAGGCGTTAAAGGAGTACTTTATTTGGGCTGCTAAGTAGAAGTAGAAGCTATAGGCGAAGGCTTTCGCGCCTTGCTGTTAAGTAAGGTGGAAGCTAGCTACTTGCTTGTTAAAGGTGCTTGCCCGCGGCTATTCGTAGATCTCCCTATAGCCGATTGTGTTACTTTCAATCCTTAGTATTAGTAGCGGGTATTAGGTGAGAGGGCGCCTATCTCATAGCTGTTACTGTGCTTTCCGGATACCTTTCCATGCTTTAACAAGCCAGCTACGCACCTTGCGCTTAAAAGCAAGTAGCTTTTATTTGGGAATAGGCTGTAAGTAAAGTAGTATGAGTTGAAGTGAAGGGCGCTAGTAAGTAATAATAAGTAGAGCGGAAGACTGTTGGCTGAACAAAAGACGTATGACTTGAGAAAGTCAGATCTCCGATCGGTTGTCGGGAAAAGGAGCTCCTATGGTACTTTAGAATAAGAATAATAGGGACTAATAGGAGAATGCAAATAATAGGTCCTTTTAGCCAAATCCAGGCGTAGCTAGGCAGCTACTCTCTAGCTTCCAGCTATTCTTCCGGACTTGAAGCCAAGTAAAGGCAGCTTGCTGTTGAGTTATAGTCTTGGACTTAGGCGGGGAACCTCAGTTAAACAAACTAGTAATCTAATCAGTCATCTAATCTTAGGCTTCGCTACCTGACTTATCAGCCAGCAAGTAAACAACCTTAACCCCCCGTAAGGAGTTGGCAGCGTTTCGAGCTAGGAGTTGAACCAAGGCCGCTATTCCGGACTTAGAGATAGTAGTTCCCAAGTATGATATGAAATAGGAAGGAATAGAGTAAAGGCCTTGTCCTACTCTAATACAAGTAAGTAGCTAACGCGACCTTAATCCCCTGAAGTAAGGATTATGAAGCTCAGGAGCAAGAGTAACTGTAGTTGCGGGCCGTAACTGCGGGCAGTTCGAGTTCTAGTTCTTTACAAGACAGATGGGAACTGTAGCTAACAAGTGTGCCCTGAGTGGAATCCTACTTATACTCTTTCTACTATATTGGCAGGACGGGTGCCAAGTTATTAGTAGCTAGGCAGCTAAGCCAGTAGTAGCTCAGTTCAGGTCAGGGCATGAAGCTACAGGTTCTATTTGCGGTCGTGAGACAGAGGTCAGAGGCAACTTGTTATATAGGTAGCCGTGCGTGTTAATAGATCTTCTTCTATACTAGTAGTAGCAGTAGTGGGTGAATCGCTTTCTTAGGTAAGGTTTAGTTTCTTTATTAGAAGGATAAGCACGGTTATTGCTCTTTGTCCCAACATTCCGCCGGGGTAGGCTACTAACTTGCTCGTTAGAAGTAGTTAACGAACGGAAATAAGGCCATTTGATGTCTATAAGTGAAGATTGGATGGATGCCCGCTCCTTGGGTATGCTTTCAAAAGGGCTTTTTTCATACGTGCCGGTGTTCGTGGTCTGTTGGTTTTTCTGTTCTCGTGGGGGAAGGCGGGATTGGCGCATCTACAAGTTGAGAGTGTGCTCGGGCAAGTGGGCTAACCAGAACTACTAGTAACGGGATTTGCCTGCAATACGAGTAAGGGGAACTCTTGTTCGAGAACTTTAGCTAGGTTAGCTAGCTCAGCTTCTCCTATGGCTATTTGGATTAAGGAAGTAGGGTAATGCGCGGACAAAGAAGGCCTAATAAATGGTGAGTCGAATCAGGCGTGGCTGCCGTTCCAAGGCTTTTATGCCGCCGTTCAGGCCTTATTTAAGATAGGAGAATGAGGTTAAAGCCGGCTTTTGCCTAAGGCGAGTAGCAGACTCTGGTTTCAGTGCACGTGTGGAAGGCAACTCTGTTTAGCCAGCAAGCATAGGAAATGAATCCCCCGGGGGAACTTACTATTAATGCTAATCCATTAGTTCTAGCTCGAAGTTTGCCCTTAGTTGTCTCGAAGTTAGCTGCTTGGCATGAGGCAGTCTTAGTGAGTAGCTTGGCTTGCTCATGCGGAAAGAAAGTAACCAGGGAATTCATATACTAATCCAGCTCGAGAAGCGATCGGGAGTTCAAGCAGATGTTAAATTAGGGTGAGGTTTACTATTCTAGTCTACAGGCTAAACGAAATCCTGAGTATCGACTGTCGTGTGAGTCTCGACCAATGTGTAGCTGCGGCTATAAGTAACGGCATTCCCCGTTAAGATAACAGGATTCAAGCTTGCTTGTGTGTACGTGCTTGTTATAGGTAGATGTAGATGTGAAGGTGCCTAAGGAACCGCCCTAAAATACGTTGTTAGAGGCGTTGGCTATTCGTAGATCTGTTATACAGGCGATTTAGCTACTTTCAATCCTTAGTTTCAACTCTTCAGTGAGTCTTGCTATCCCCCAGTCGTAACTCTACCTTGTGGACTCTAACAAGCTCTCTTCGCTTCTCCCCTGGCTTAAACAAGCCAGTAGCTAACCCCCTCTAACAAGCAGGCGAACCACCTCGTGTTGTTAGTTCGCTCTCATGGACCGATTGTGCTACTTTCAACTCTGAGTAGCGGGGGGGGATACCTGCAGAACCGTTTAATTGTGGAACAAGCTACGCACGTTACATGTCCTTTAAAGCTACCATTAAGGAGATAGGAGAACGGCACTAGCGTGTTAAAGGGTACTTATTAATGTGGGAAAAAGACGTATGAAAATCGTATGAATCGGGAGCTAAAATGCATGACAAAAGAGGAAATAATACCTCGAGAAGCTGATGCCAGAACTGCTGTAGCTAGCCTAGGAGTTCTGTTGTTAGGGGGAGTTGATGTCTAGAGAACTATTCTTATAGGACCGGACTAGGGAACAACTATCCAAACACCCTTTTAACAAGCAAGCTACGCACCTCGGGGTGAGGTGCGAAGCTAGTTCCCGAGTAAGTAGCTAAAGCAAGAGGGCAATCAAGCAAGCGATCGTAGGTACACAAAGTAATTTGTTATGTAAGCAGATTGGTGTGGAACTAGATCCTCTGCTAGAGTAACAGTTGTTGTGTAGCCAGGTTCACCTGCCCAATGCCAATGATACGAAGAGCTAGCTTTGCTACCCGAAAAGTCTACTTGCTTGCGGGACCCTTTCGTTTTCTAGTTTGCTTGTACTTTTAGTTTGAACAGATATTATGTTAGTGTTCAGTGTACCTTAGTACAAGGTCGAAAAGAAAAAAGAAAGACAAGAAAATAATATAAAAAATATATAATAAAAAAAGAATTGCTTAAAAAACTCATGGGCTGAGTGTTATACATGCGAGTCTTAAGCGTCAACAAGAAGAGTCACGCTCTTTAAAAGCCCTAAGAAATAGGCTTCAATCATCGACCCGATAAGGGCTTCTTTTTTTCGCTCTGCTCGCAGAGCAAATTAACAGAAACCCAACCTAATATCATGAATATCCTTCGCCCGTTATCTCCTCATCTTCCTATTTATAAGCCACAGCTCACTTCGACGTTTCCAATTTCCCATAGAATCTCCGGGGCTTTCCTAGTTACTATAGTTTTTCTTTTTTATCTTCTTTGTCTGAAAATAGGTTTGATTTGCTTCACCTATGAAAATTTAAACCAATTCCTCTTTTATTCATCAAAGCTCATCCCCATCTCCGTCGAGATTACTGCTTTAGCCCTGTCCTATCATCTGTATAATGGGGTTCGTCATTTATTGACGGATTTTTCGGGATTTATCTTTCTTAGAATTGGAAGAAAAAGATTGAAATGACTGTTCAAAATTTCACCTATACCTTTGAGATTAAAAAAAATTTATTTTCTTATGAAATGCTTATTATTATTAGCGTTGATAGCTCTCTTCTTTAAAGCTTATTCCGTAGAAGCTAACATCAGGCTATTGGCGTTTTATCCGCATCTTCCCGACCAAGACCCGGAAGGGGTTCGCTTTGCTTTGTTTGGGATGAACTCGCAAAGACTCGACCCTCGTAGAGTTGCGTCTTTTATAAGACTCGAGTTTCTCAGTGGAACTCAAAAAAAGAGTTTGAGCTCTTTTGGCTTACTTTTAGCCACGCGGGGCGGCTATCCACATGTGTCCCAAAGTGACGTCCATTTTTTGGTAATGGGTATACTCGAGAGATAAGTTTGGAATTCGACCTCTCCTTATACGCGGGTCATGGACTCCTTTTTTGTTTAGGATCCCCTTTCTACATTCAATCATTTATTGAGCCTGGTGTGGAATCACCATCATTAAACATTCATTGTTGGTCTGGCTGCTGGTCTAGCGATCCCTCCTAGCCGCCGCCGAGAGTGCAGCCTGCCTGTTGAAGACCGTAAGTAACTCAGTGCAACATACGGGGGAAATGAAAGCAGAATTCGTTCGGATCCTCCCACATGTTCAATCTTTTTTTAGCGGTTTCC